TATTTGCAAATTCATCTTCATCAAAAATGTCAATCCAGAGTCTAAAAGACTAAAAGAAATAAGTAAAAAAGTAAAAAGATGGTCATACAAATTAATCGATGATTTGGAACAACAAGAGGGGGAAAATGAAGAAAATGTACCTGAGGATCATGAGATTCGTTCAAGAAAAGCCAAACGTGTAGTTATATTAAATGATACCGAAGAAAATAATGATATTAATAAAAATAAAAAAAGCACTAATAATTCGGATGAAAGAAACGACGTGGCTTTGATACGTTATTCCCAACAATCCGATTTCCGTCGAGACATTATCAAAGGTTCCATACGAGCCAAAAGACGTAAGACAAATATCGGGTCGTTTTTTCAAACAAATTCACATTCCCCTCTTTTTTTGGAGAAAATAGACAACCTCATTTTGTCTTTTGACATCTCAATCAAAAAATTCATTTTGCAAAAATGGAACAAAGCCAGACAATTCGAATTAATAATTTTAAATTCTACACAAGAAAATGAGAAAAAAAAAAAGGAACAAGAAAAACAAGAAGAATACAAACGACAAGAAAAAGTACGAATTGAAATAGCGGAAGCATGGGATAGTATTCTATTTGCTCAAATAATAAGAGGGTCATTATTAATAATCCAATCTTTTCTTAGAAAATATATTCTCTTACTAGCATTAATAATAATTAAAAATACAGGACGTATGCTAGTATTTCAATTTCCAGAATGGTCAGAGGACTTTACGGATTGGAAGAAAGAAAGGCATATTAAATGCACTTATAATGGTGTTCCATTATCAGAAACCGAATTTCCAAAAAACTGGTTAACAGATGGGATTCAAATACAAATACTATTTCCCTTTTTCTTTAAAAATTGGCACAAATCTAAGGGACAATCTCTTCAAAAAGATCCACGAAAAAATTCTTGTTTTTTAACAGTTTGGGGAATGGAAACTGACCTTCCGTTTGGTTCTCCCCGCAACCAACAATCTTTTTTTAATCCCATTTTCAAAAAAATGAAAAAACGAATTCGAAAATGGAAAAAAAAGTCTTTTTTATGGTTTCGGAAAAATACTCTATTTATTAAAGTTAACGTAATGATAAAAGAACTTTATAAAAAAAAAGATTTCGTTGGATTTCATGAACTAAATGAAACTAAAAACGAAAAAGCTAGGAGAATTCCTAATGAAATTATTTCTGAATTATCCCTTCCTATTCCCATTCAATCGATGGATTTGAAAGCTTTTTCATTTACCGAAACAAAAATGAAAGATCTGGCTGATAGAACAAACACAATCATGAATCGAATCAAAAAAGTACAAAATCAAAAAGACAATAATAACGAGTTTATAATTACTGACAAAAATAGTAATTGGAATAAAAAAAATTATCTCATTAAATTATTTGTATCATTAAGAAAAAGTTTGAAAAAATTAAAAAAAAGAAATGTAGGATTAATACGAAAATCCTATTTGAAAATCAATTTTCTTATTCAAAAGATATACATAAAAATATTTTTATGTATCATTCAGACGAATAGTCCGAGAATCACTACACAACTTTTTGAATTTTCAAAAAACGAATTTGAGAACTTGATTTTCCATAATGAACATGAAATAAATCCCGAAAAAGTTAATAAAAAAAGTGCTATTCACATTATTTTGACTCTCAAAAAACGGTTTTTTGATATTACTACAAAGAATTCAAAAAATTTGAGCAACTTATTCTACTTTTCACAAGCGTATGTATTTTACCAAATATATAAAACTGAAATTTTCAACTTATATATAGAGCTTCTTCAATATAAGGAAACATCTCTTTTTCTTAAGAAAAAAATAAAGGATTATTTCGAAACCGAAGGAATACTTCATTTGGAATTAGGACAGAAAAATCTTTTTAATTCCACAATTGTTGAACATAAAAATTCTTTAAGTAAGTATTATCAATATGAATTATCAACGATTCAATGGTATCAATTAGTACCACACAAATGGCGGAACAGAGTGAATCAAAGATCTATTATCGCCGAAAAGAACGATTTTCATAAAAGTCAGTCAGATGAAAAAAACCAATTAATTTTTTCCAAAAAATTAATTGATTTTGAGTCATTCTCCCATGAAAAATATACTATTAACTTTGAAAAATATCAAAAATACTCTAAATATGCACTTTTCTCATATCAATCCATTAATTCTGACGATAGAAAGGATTCGGTATCACCATTCTGGACAACTAATCCGCAAGAAAGTTGTTATAATTCAAATATATACAACATAAAGAAAAGTGCCTTAGTTGATATGTCAGAACGGATTATCCCTATAAATAATTATATAGATAATTATTGCGGACAGAACAAAAATATGAATCTGACTAAATTTCCAGATCAAAAATATTTTGATTGGAAAATTATCGATTTTTGCTTTCGAAAAAAAGGGGATATTAATTCCTGGATCGCTCTCGATACCAATATCAACTTGAATAATAATACAAATACTAAAAATCAAGTGAATAATTATCCAATAGTTGAGAAAATGGATAAAAAAGACCTTGTTTATCTTCAAATTGATAAAGATCAGAAAATCAAGATTTCAAAAAAAAAAAAAAACCTTTTTGATTGGATGGGAATGAATGAAGAAATACTAAGTCGTTCGATTTCGAATCTAAAACTTTGGTTTTTTGTCGAATTTTTGTTTCTTTATAACACATATAAAATGAACCCCTGGATGATCCCAGTCAAAGAACTTCTTTTCAATTTAAATCAAACTGTTAGTGAAAATAAAAACATCACTAAAAATCAAAAACAGAATCCTTTAAATTTATCCAAACTATCCAGTGAAAATAAATTTCAATCGAGTAAATTTGAAAAGAAGAATCAAAACAAAAAAGAATCCCAAAATCAAAATAATGTTGAATTACATATAGAAAATACAGAAACTCTTGAATCAATTTTCTCAACTCAAGAAAAAGATATTGAAGAAGATTCTGCAGCTGCAGGCTCAGATAGGAAAAAACGTCGAAAGAGAAAGCAATATAAGAAGAAGAGCAACACGGAAGTAGAACTTGATTTGTTTTTAAAAAGGTCTTTACGTTTTCAATTGAGATGGAATAATTTATTAAATCAAAAACTAACAAATAATATTAAAGTATATTGTCTCCTGCTTAGATTGTTAAATCCAAAAGAGATTGCTATATCCTCTATACAAAGGAGAGAAATAAGTCTAGATATTCTGCTGATTGAAAAAGATTTAACTATTAGAGAATTGATGAAAAAAAGAATATTAATTATTGAACCGGTGCGCTTGTCTATAAAAAACGACAGTCAATTTTTGATGTATCAAACTCTAAATGTTTCATTGATTCATAAGAGTAAGCACCAACTTAATCAAAGTTACCGAGAAAAACACTATATTGATCGAAACAATTACAACAATTACATTGTAAGACAGCCAAATCAAAGACGAACTGAAAATCGAGATTATGATTTCGTTATTCCTGAACAAATTTTTTCCACGAAATCCCGTAGGGAATTAAGACTGCTAACTTGTTTCAATTCTAGGAATAGCAATCTTATTTCGAACAATTCAGTATTTTGCAATAATGTAAAAAACTATGATCAAATTTTTGATAACCGTCAAAATCTTTATAGGGATAAAATTGAACTAATTCAATTAAAATCCTTTCTTTGGCCTACTTACCGATTAGAGGATTTATCTTGTATGAATCGATATTGGTTTGATACCAATAATGGAAGCCATTTTAGTCTGTTACGGATATATAGCTATCCCCCGTTGAAAATTCGTGAATGATGCATTTCTTATCTCAATCTTCCAAGTTTGGATTTATTATATGAAATGGGGGGTTATACACATTCATTGTCTTCCATTACCATTCCAATCCGATAAATCAATCCTAATTCAATGCATGTATCCATATCCATTAGATGAATAATTAGATATTCGATTAGATGAAATAGGACTAAGTCAAAAAGATGTTTTCTTTTACTGTGTAAATATCTATTTTTTTTTTACTTATACTTACTTAATGAAAATGAGAAAATGAATAGGATTATTTTTACTGATCGTAAAATGTCGTAAAATGGATTTTTTACTTTCAAAAAGGAAAAAAGAGTCGATTTTATCTTATGGTAAAAAAAAAAGTTATTTCAGTTATTTCAGAAGACGAAAATCGGGGATCTAGTGAATTTCAAGTCGTTCATTTTACCAATAAAATAAGAAGGCTTACTTCACATTTGGAATTTCACAGAAAAGACTATTTATCGCAGCGGGGTCTACGGAAAATCTTAGGAAAACGACAACGGCTGTTGTCTTATTTGTCAAAGAAAAAACGAGTTTCTTATAAAGAATTAATGAATCAACTGGATATTCGGGAATCAAAAACGCGTTAATTTTTTCATTTAAAAAACAATGAAAATTGGTTATTTTATTAACTTTTTTTTTAGCTAGAATTTAGACGAACTTCTTTTTTTTCGTTTTAAACGGTTCATAAAAGAATGAATCGAGGAATAAAGTATGAATGTAACAACTAAAAGACAAGAGCATATGATAGTCAATATGGGCCCTCATCACCCATCAATGCATGGCGTTCTTCGTCTTATTCTTACTCTAGATGGCGAAGATGTTATTGATTGTGAGCCAATATTGGGTTATCTGCACAGAGGGATGGAAAAAATTGCCGAAAACCGAACAGTTATACAATATTTGCCTTATGTAACACGTTGGGATTATTTAGCTACTATGTTTACAGAAGCAATAACCGTAAATGGACCAGAGCAGATGGTGAATATTCAAGTACCTAAAAGAGCCAGTTATATCAGAGTGATCATGTTAGAATTGAGTCGTATAGCTTCTCATCTGTTATGGCTTGGCCCCTTTATGGCAGATATTGGTGCACAGACTCCCTTTTTCTATATTTTCCGAGAAAGAGAATTAGTATATGATCTATTTGAAGCTGCCACCGGTATGAGAATGATGCACAATTATTTTCGTATCGGAGGAGTAGGGGCCGATCTCCCTTATGGATGGATAGAAAAATGTTTGGATTTCTGTGATTATTTTATAACCGCTGTTTCTGAATACCAAAAACTTATTACGAGAAATCCCATTTTTTTAGAACGAGTTGAGGGTGTAGGTATTATTGGTGCAGAAGAAGCAATAAATTGGGGTTTATCCGGCCCGATGTTACGAGCTTGTGGAATTCAATGGGATCTTCGGAAAATTGATCAGTATGAATGTTATGACGAATTCGATTGGGAAATCAATTGGCAAAAAGAAGGAGATTCATTAGCGCGTTATTTAGTACGAATCAGTGAAATGAAGGAATCTATCAAAATTGTTCAACAGGCCCTCGAAGGAATTCCCGGCGGTCCTTATGAGAATTTAGAAATACGTTGCTTTGATAGAGAACGGGATCCAGAATGGAATGATTTTGACTATCGTTTCATTAGTAAAAAAATCTCGCCTACTTTTGAATTACCGAAGCAAGAGCTTTATGCAAGAGTTGAAGCCCCAAAAGGGGAATTGGGAATTTATTTAATAGGGGATCAGAGTGGTTTTCCTTGGAGATGGAAAATTCGTCCCCCTGGTTTTATCAATTTGCAAATTCTTCCTCAGTTAGTTAAAAGAATGAAATTGGCGGATATTATGACAATACTAGGTAGTATAGATATCATTATGGGAGAAGTTGATCGTTGAAATGATAATTGATACAAGAGAAGTACAAGATATCCACTCTTTTTCTAGATTAGGATCTTACAAAGAGATCTATGGGATCATAGGGATCCTTTTACCTATTTTCGTTCTTGTATTGGGAATCACAATAGGTGTACTCGTAATTGTGTGGTTAGAAAGAGAAATATCCGCCGGAATACAACAACGTATTGGACCGGAATACGCCGGTCCGTTTGGAATTCTTCAAGCGTTAGCAGATGGAACAAAACTTATTTTCAAAGAAAACCTTCTTCCATCTAGAGGAGATGGTCGTTTATTCATTATCGGACCATCCATAATAGTTATATCTGTTTTCGTAAGTTATTCAGTAATTCCTTTTAGCTATAACCTTGTTTTATCCGATCTCAATATCGGTGTTTTTTTATGGATTGCCTTTTCAAGTATTGTTCCGATTGGACTTCTTATGTCAGGATATGGATCAAACAACAAATATTCCTTTTTAGGTGGTCTCCGAGCCGCCGCTCAATCGATTAGTTATGAAATACCGTTGACTCTTTGTGTGTTATCAATATCTCTACGTGCGAGTCGTTCTAACCTTTTTTTTATTCTTTAATTCTTTTTTGTAAGTAAAGAAGTTGAATAGGTATCTTCACTTTTTTATTCATCATTCAGGTTAAATTAACTAAATCAGATAGTTATATGAGTGAAAAAAAACAGCTTCTAAATTAGCTGTAAAAAGATTGAGTCTCATCTCCTAAGTACAAGAACGAAAAATCAAATAAATTCAATATAAGCAAGACTTTTTTTTAGCCCATGATTGGTTGATTAGTGATTAGTCATCCTGGCTTGAAGCGGGCTCAAATGATCAACCGTATATAGTTTTCACTATTCTTTATATGTATTAATAGAACGGAGAGTTCGACAAAAATGAGTGGATGGTTAGGAACACAAAAATATATAAAGGATTAGTAATAGAAATTTTTATGTCACTTTTCAAAACGAAAATCTTTGGATAACATAAAAAGAACAATAAGTGGGGCTTTCAATTTGTAGAAATAATCAAGCAGTACTCCTCACGATTGCAATCCAGAGTATGCTCCTACTCACAGATTAAAAAACGACTATCCAAAACGAAATAATCCTTTCGTGTTTTGAACTCCCTCTTTGGAAAGAAGAGAATAGGAACGAAAATTCATAGAGATCAAATAGCCTTCATTATTAAGACAGTCAGCTAATCTCTGATTTTGTTTTCATAATAATCAAAAAAAGATGGCTATTGATATTGAGTATTTTATTAAAAAGTTATTACTCAACAAATCAAAATTCAAATTATTAAAGGACGAGATTAATTCATAAGTGCTTTTTGAGTTATGATATTTATATCATTCTGGCATACCGAATTCCATCGGTTTAATTTTGGACCTTCCGGGGGATCTTGGGTCTATCTATATTTTGACCCAAAATAAAATCGATCACGATAAAACAACTGGTCCTTAGATTTCTTGATGGCCGTCGAGGAGCCGTATGAGGTGAAAATCTCATGTACGGTTCTGGACTAGCGATGGGAACAGTGATGTTATCACCGACTATTATTATCTAATAGTTCAAGTACAGTTGATATAGTTGAGGTGCAATCTAAATATGGGTTTTTAGGATGGAATTTGTGGCGTCAACCTATAGGGTTTATCATTTTTCTAATTTCTTCCCTAGCAGAATGTGAGAGATTACCTTTTGATTTACCCGAAGCAGAGGAAGAATTAGTAGCAGGGTATCAAACCGAATATTCGGGTATCAAATTTGGATTATTTTATGTTGCTTCCTATCTCAATCTATTAGTTTCGTCGTTATTTGTAACAATTCTGTACTTGGGTGGGTGGAATATCTGTATTCCGTCCATATTTTTTTCTGATCGAGTTGAAATAAATAAAGTAGGTAGGGTCTTTATAATAACAATTGGTATTTTTTTGACTTTAGCAAAAACTTATTTGTTCCTGTTCATTTCTATCACAACAAGATGGACTTTACCGAGACTAAGAATGGACCAACTATTAAATCTTGGGTGGAAATTTCTTTTACCCATTTCTCTCGGTAATTTATTATTAACAACCTCTTCCCAACTCCTTTCACTCTAAACGAAAAAAGAATATGATATTCGAACTTCTGATCAAACAAGAGAAAGAAACAAACATAAGATTATTCATATATCTTTACAATATGTTCCCAATGGTAACTGGGTTCCTGAATTATGGCCAACAAGCAATCCGGGCGGCAAGGTACATTGGTCAAGGATTCATCATTACCTTATCCCATGCAAATCGTTTACCTGTAACTATTCAATATCCTTATGAAAAATTAATTACCTCAGAGCGTTTCCGCGGACGAATCCATTTTGAATTTGATAAATGTATAGCTTGTGAAGTATGTGTTCGTGTATGTCCTATTGATCTGCCTATTGTTGATTGGAAATTGGAAACTGGTATGCGCAAAAAACGCTTGCTTAATTACAGTATTGATTTTGGAATTTGTATATTTTGTGGAAATTGCGTTGAGTATTGTCCAACAAATTGTTTATCAATGACTGAAGAATATGAGCTTTCCGCTTATGATCGTCACGAATTGAATTATAATCAAATCGCATTAGGTCGGTTACCAATGTCAGTAATTAACAATTATACAATTCGAACAATTTTGAATTATCCTCAAAGCAAAACTGCATTTGAATAATTAAAGAGTAATTATTAATTACTACTTAGTAATACTAATGTATAGTCAGGTTAACTTTTATTTAATTGAACGGAATCGTTCCTTATTTTTTTTTTGCTCAATAGAACTCGAAATTGCAATTAATTGTTGATTAGTTAGTGAGAAGTGCAAATCCATTTGGATTTGAAATCCAATTTGAATAATCTCTCTAATTTATTTCGAAATGGTTTCCAACTCATTTTTCTACTGGGTTTGACATAAGGGGGAACAAGATATTGGTATAGTAATTGGCCCGAGACGTAATTCAAATCCATTAGAAACCCCATTACAGTCTAATTGAATTCAATTAGGAGCATATCATACAAAAAAAAAAAAAGAAAAAATTGCCTGGTCAGGTCAATAAAATCATGAACAACATTTCAATTTTTATTATCTTGTATATAGAATGGATTTGCCTGGACCAATACATGATTTTCTTTTAGTTTTTCTGGGATCAGGTCTTCTATTAGGAGGTATAGGAGTGGTATTACTTACGAATCCAATTTATTCGGCTTTTGCATTGGGGTTGGTTCTTGTTTGCATATCTTTATTTTATATTTTATCAAACTCTCATTTTGTAGCGGCTGCTCAGCTCCTTATTTACGTCGGAGCGATAAATGTTTTAATTTTATTTGCTGTGATGTTCATGAATGGTTCAGAATATTATAAAGATTTTGATCTTTGGACTGTTGGGAATGGGATTACTTTCTTGGTTTGTACAAGTATTTTCATCTCCCTAATGACCACGATTCTCGATACGTCTTGGTACGGAATTATTTGGACGACAAAATCAAACCAGATTATAGAACAAGATTTGATAGGGAATAGTCAACAAATTGGAATTCATTTATCAACGGATTTTTTTCTTCCATTTGAACTCATTTCAATAATTCTTTTAGTTGCTTTGATAGGTGCAATTGCTGTTGCCCGTCAATGAAAAATCTTTCTAACTATCAAGAACAATCAAAATTGAAATTTTCTCGTTCTTATCAAATACATTTAGCTTTCATTTTTGAATTCTATTTCAATATCGATATTTTTATTTTTTACAAATAATAATAATATATATATATATTATATATATTTTTTTCTACTTGTTCTATTATAGTCAAGCGCAAGCCTTGGGTTATTGTTCATGGCGAAATCACTCAAAATTGATAAGGAGCTGATCAATGATACTCGAGCATACACTTGTTTTGAGTGCCTATTTATTTGCTATTGGTATCTATGGATTGATCACGAGTCGAAATATGGTTAGGGCTCTTATGTGTCTGGAACTTATCCTGAATGCCGTTAATATCAATTTCGTAACATTTGCCGATTTGTTTGATAGTCGACAATTACAAGGGGATATTTTCTCTATTTTTGTCATAGCTATTGCCGCAGGCGAAGCAGCTATTGGGTTAGCTATTGTTTCATCAATTTATCGGAATAGAAAATCAACTCGTATCAATCAATCGAATTTTTTGAATAAATAAGTACTACTAATTTAGTCAAAAAATGATAAATTCCTCAATTTATAAATACTATTCGTAAAACTGGAATAAAAGTATTTTAGCCAACCCAGGAGTCGCGATCCATAAATTCGATTGATTTTTTTTTTAAATAAAATCATGATAAAATTCTTGATTCATCTGGTATCTAAATATATGATTTAGATAGAAGTTTACTAGATCGAAGATTTATGATATTCAAAAACTGAGAGATCAAATGTCACATTCAGTAAAGATTTATGATACATGTATAGGATGTACTCAATGTGTCCGAGCCTGCCCAACCGATGTATTAGAAATGATCCCTTGGGATGGATGTAAGGCTAAGCAAATTGCTTCGGCTCCACGAACGGAGGATTGTGTTGGTTGTAAGAGATGTGAATCCGCTTGTCCAACAGATTTTTTGAGCGTGAGGGTTTATTTATGGCATGAAACAACTCGAAGCATGGGTCTAGCTTATTAATATAATAAGTTCCAGACAAAACTACTTTAAACAAACTCAAACTGAATTTTCAATTTTTTTCAATACAATTGATTTTTTTTTACCGACACAAAACCCGTTCTTTTTCGAGAACGGGTTTTGGGGTCTAATTCTATCTTGTCTTTACCACGAATGATTTTCCTTGGTTAACAATAATTGTAGTTTTACCAATATTGGGGGGTTCTTTAATTTTCTTTCTACCTCATCGCGGAAATAAGCTAATAAGATGGTATACTATATCCATTTCTATTTTTGAACTCCTTTTAACGACCTATACATTCTGTTATCATTTCCAATTGACGGATCCATTAAATCAACTAGCAGAGGATTATCAATGGATTAATTTTTTTGATTTTGACTGGAGATTGGGAATAGATGGGCTTTCTATAGGAACCATTTTACTGACGGGATTTATAACCACTTTAGCTACTTTAGCAGCTTGGCCGGTTACTCGGGATTCCCGATTGTTCCATTTCCTGATGTTAGCAATGTACAGTGGTCAAATAGGATCATTTTCTTCTCACGATCTTTTACTTTTTTTTCTCATGTGGGAGTTCGAATTAATTCCAGTTTATTTACTTCTATTGATATGGGGGGGACGGAAACGTCTGTATTCAGCTACAAAATTCATTTTATACACTGCGGGGGGGTCCATTTTTCTATTAATAGGTGTTTTTGGTATTGGCTTATATGGTTCGAATGAACCAACATTAAATTTTGAAATATTAGCTAACCAATCGTATCCTGTCGCACTAGAACTACTATTTTATACTGGATTTTTAATTGCTTTTGCAGTTAAATTACCGATCATACCCTTACATACATGGTTACCAGATACCCATGGGGAGGCACATTACAGTACTTGTATGCTTCTAGCTGGAATTTTATTAAAAATGGGAGCATATGGTTTGGTTCGGATCAATATGCAATTATTGCCCCATGCTCATTCTATATTTTCTCCCTGGTTGATTATAGTAGGTGCAATACAAATAATCTATGCAGCTTCAACATCTCCTGGTCAACGTAATTTAAAAAAAAGAATAGCCTATTCCTCCGTATCTCATATGGGGTTCATAATTCTCGGAATTGGAGAGATAACCGATACGGGGCTCAATGGAGCCCTTTTACAAATGATTTCTCACGGATTTATTGGTGCTTCTCTTTTTTTCTTGGCAGGAATGACGTATGATAGAATACGTCTTGTTTATCTCGACAACATGGGTGGAATGGCGATTTTCCTTCCAAAAATATTCACACTGTTCAGTATATTATCAATGGCTTCCCTTGCATTACCCGGCATGAGTGGTTTTGTTGCCGAATTGATAGTCTTTTTTGGAATAATTACCAGCCAACAATATTTTTTAATTCCCAAAATACTAATTACTTTTCTAATGGCAATTGGAATGATATTAACTCCTATTTATTTATTATCGATGTTACGTCAAATGTTCTACGGATACAAGATTGTTAATTCGCAAAACTCTTATTTTTGTGATTCTGGACCGAGAGAATTATTTATTTTAATCTCGATTCTTCTACCAATAATAGGTATTGGGATTTATCCGGATTTCATCCTCTCACTCTCAGTTGAGAAGGTCGAAGCTATTATATCTACATATTTTTATCGATAGTTTTCATGAATAAAATACGAAAGAATTAAGGATTAAATCCTATTCTTTCTTTTTCGTTTTACAATTTGAAAATGAAAAATAGAAATTAACAAAACTAAAGTAAAAATGAATTCAAATTGTGATTAGATGGATTTCTTGTTGTGAGAACCTTTTGAATCAATTAGTGTAGTGATTCAAATGGTTCTCGACAGCTTCCCTGAAGTATGGAGTTTTTTTTTCTTATATTCGTTAACTTAATATTTACTAATTTAATATTTCATTGGTTTTATTATAATTTTTTTGAAGATGCTTTCTGTTTGTATTGTAGGAATCTTTTGCAATTTCATTTCATGTTAATGAAAATTAAAGGCACCATAACTATGTAACCCTATTCCTAATAAGTTGACCCCAAAATAGCATATCCAAATTATAAGAAAGCCCATAGAAGCCACAATCGCGCAATTTCGACTTTTGACCTTTTTTGTATTTGTTCGAGTATGTAAATATATTGCAAATAGGGTCCAAGTAATAAATGACCACGTTTCTTTTGGGTCCCAATTCCAATATGATCCCCATGCCTCATTAGCCCATACGGATCCTGAAAGAATACCGATGTTTAAAAAGATAAACCCTAGACTAATAATACGATAACTCCACTGATCTAATTGTTGAATTAATTGAGCTCTATAATAATTTCTCGCCAAACAAGAGAAGTTGTTTATTAAAACATTCCGCCTTTCATCCAGATATTGGATCTTGTTAAATGAAAATGACTCGTTTACGAAATTTTCCAAAATCTTTTGAAATGAAATGACTAAAAGAGCTACTGATAATAATGATCCGCATAAAAGAGCTGCATAGCCTAATATCATCATACTTACGTGCATCATTAACCACTGGGATTGAAGAGCGGGGACTAATATTCCTGATTGATGTATTTCAGTTAAAATACCTGAAGTGGTAAAGCCTTGTATAAAAATTGTACAAGGTGAAGTTATTGCGCTTAAATAATTGATATATTTTTTAAAATATGGAACGATAGAAATAAGGGAGAAACCCCATGAAAGAAAAATGAGTGATTCATATAAATCACTTAAGGGGAAATGTCCCGAATAAATCCAACGAGTGATTAATAATCCCGTTATACAGAAAAAAGTCGCTATAATGCCTTTTTCTGACGAATAATATAGTCCTACGATTTCATCAAACGATAAAATTATCAAATAAATTGTAATTACAATTGAAACGATCGAAAATGATATATGAGTTAATATATGTTCTAAAGTGGAAAATAGCATAAAAATTCTCAAATAAAAAAGTATAGAAAATGATACGGAATCCAATCTGGAATTATATTCCATTACTGGAATTTTTTTTTATATATTATTATATAAAAAATTGAACTTATTGTCGTTCTTTGCGAAAGAAAGCCTGCCGCCACTCGGACTCGAACCGAGATGCTCTAGCACTGCTTCCTAAGAGCAGCGTGTCTACCGATTTCACCATAGCGGCGTACTCGAAATAATAATAAGCTTTTTTTATTTAATTGTCGAGATTGAAATTCAAAAAGTTAATTCAATTAATGACAAAAAATTCCTTTCATTTTACTGTTTTACTCCATATTGAAACATTCCCCAAAATATTACCAGAATTCAATTCTTATTGAGTAATTCAATTATTAATTAATTCAATTATTAAAATGGTTAGTCGACTTTTAAGTAGCTTGATGGGGAAAATAAGAATCCCCATCGTGAAAGACTACAAAAAACCAAGTACCATTAAATTATTATTTACTATAAGTTTGATTATTGGGTTGTTGCACAAAAAAACTTTTTGAATTATCCGTCGAAATAGATTTTGCTAATGAAAAAGCCTTCAACGCTATAAAATAGGCCTTTATTTTCCAAATATTCTTACGAATATGTTTTTTTGATATAGAAGTACGTTTTTTTGGAACTGCCATGAAAAAATCAATTTGAAAACAATTCTGTTTTTGATCTAGTTGAATGTGAAAGACATTTATTGTTCAAAGTTCAAACAATTTTATTTATTTTACAATTTTTTGTAATCTTGATTCCATTCAATCCACTAAATATATGACAAGACCCAAAAGATAAATAACGAAGTTTTTATCTATCTATGTTTCTTTTTGTTGTTTTATATTTCTATCTGTATCAAAATAAAAATAGAATTAAAGGTCAAAAAAGAAATCCTTGCTCAGTGATTTTGATCCATGGTAGGTATCGAAAGAAAAATGTCGGATAGTCAAAGCTTTCGACAATTCTAAAAACGTTTCGAAAAAAGTCCATGTGTTTTATATTATTTATTGTTTTCTATTTTTTATATTAATTTAATGTTAATGGAAAAAACAGGAATGTATAAACCACTCTGTGTATATTTGTTGGATGGAATTCTGAATCTTTCGTCTACGGATAGAGTAAATTATCGTAATATTTACTGATAATTGAATTGTTTTATATCTTTAGAAAGTAGAAAGATCCTCGTTATAACTTAGCTAATTTATTTAGATTAATTTACATAAGTTATTCTAAATAACTATTTCGAGTTAGTTATTTAGAATACTAATAGTTTACTATACTATTTTTTTGATTAGTCATAAAATTCGACTAAATTCATTATATAATTCATTATATAAATAATTAAGAAGTCAATTAAAAAAAATTTTATATACATATATATATATATATAGAAAGTTATATACATATATATATCTATAAAAGAGAAATAAATAAACATATATATGTAGAAATTCGAAATTAATATAAAGAAAAAATAGTATAAATATTTTTAGTTCATTTTGTAGTTTTATTTCATTTTCGATTGCACTATTAGTCTGATCCTATTTATTCTAACTTCCTTCTTCCTCTGAATATTCGAAGGAGTTGAGAAACGATAATTCAGAATAAAAGAAGAATAAAAAAAAAAAGACAAAAGGTTTTTTATGGACTATACATATCCCTATTCATGGATTATACCTCTCATTCCACTTCCCATTCCTATGTTACTAGGAGTTGGACTTATCGTTTTTCCAATGGCAACAAAAAATCTTCGACGCATGTGGGCCTTTCCTAGTATCTTTCTTCTAAATGGAGTTATGCTGTTTTCGGTCTATCTATCTATTCAGCAAATAAATCAAAATTCTCTCTATCAATATGTATGGTCTTGGACCATTACTAATGATTTTTCTTTAGACTTCGGTTACTTAATAGATTCACTTGCGTCGATTATGGTAATATTAATTAGTACGGTTGGAATTCTGGTTCTTTTTTATAGTGACAATTATATGTATCATGATCAGGGCTATTTGAGATTTTTTTCTTATCTGAGTTTTTTCACTACGTCCATGTTGGGATTAGTTACTAGTGTAAATTTGATACAAATTTATATTTTTTGGGAATTAGTTGGAATGTGTTCTTATCTATTAATAGGTTTTTGGTTCACACGACCTATTGCGTCGAATGCTTGTCAAAAAGCCTTTGTAACCAATCGTATAGGCGATTTTGGTTTATTATTAGGGATTTTGGGACTTTATGCTATAACGGGTAGTTTCGAATTTCGAGATTTATTTGAAATATTAAATAAATTAGTTTATAATAATGAGGTCAATTTTTTATTTCTTACTTTGTGTGCCTTGTTTTTATTTACAGGTGCAGTTGCCAAGTCTTCTCAATTCCCCCTTCATGTATGGTTACCTGATGCCATGGAAGGTCCTACTCCTATTTCGGCGCTTATACATGCCGCTACTATGGTCGCAGCAGGTATTTTTCTTGTAGCTCGCCTCCTTCCTCTTTTTATAATTATACCTCATATAATGAATTTTATTTCTTTAATAGGTATAGTAACACTATTATTCGGAGCTACTTTATCTCTTGCTCAAAAAGATATTAAAAGGAGTTTGGCTTATTCTACGATGTCTCAACTGGGTTATATGATGTTAGCTTTAGGAATGGGATCGTATCGGGCGGCTTTATTTCATTTGATTACTCATGCTTATTCGAAAGCATTATTGTTTTTAGGATCCGGATCTATTATTCATTCAATGGAAGCTATTGTTGGCTATTCTCCCGAGAAAAGTCAGAATATGGTTCTTATGGGAGGGTTGAAAAAGCATGTACCAATTACAAAAACTGCTTTTTTAATAGGTACGCTTTCTCTTTGTGGTATTCCACCGCTCGCTTGTTTTTGGTCCAAAGACGAAATTCTTAATGATAGTTGGTTGTATTTGCCGGTTTTTGCAATTCTAGCTTATTTCACAGCAGGAGTAACCGCATTTTATATGTTTCGAATCTATTTACTGACTTTTGAGGGGCATTTAAACGTTCATTTTAAGAATTATAGTGGTCAAAAAAGCGGTTCCTGCTATTCAATATCGCCATGGGGAAAAGAAATTCAAAAAAACAAGGTTTCGTTATTAGTATCACCAAATAGTAATGAAAAAGGGATTTTGTTTTTTTTCAATACAACCTATCCAGTTTTTGATAATAGAAAAAAGACGATACGACCTTTTCTTAGTATTCCCTTTTTGGGAATTCAAAATACCTTTTTTTATCCCCCCGAATCGGACAGTACTATGCTATTTCCCATGTCTATATTAGTACTATTTACTTGTCTTGTTGGAATTATAGGAATTCCGTATAATCAAAGTGGAATTGAGTTTGATCTATTATCAAATTTGTTGAAGCCGTCTATAAATCTTTTACATCCGAATCCGACGAATTCTATGGATTGGTATGAATTTTTCAGAAATTCAATTTTTTCGGTCAGTCTAGCCTTTTTTGGTATATTTATAGCGTTTTTTTTATATAAGCCCATTTATTCATCTTTCAAAAATTTGAATTTACAAAATTCATTTGTTAAAGGTGGTAATAATAATATAGCTCTCTGGGAAAAAATAATTAATCTTATTTATGATTGGTCATATAATCGTGGTTACATAGATTTTGTGTATCAAAAATATTTGACTGGCGGTTTAAGACGATTCGCCGAACTAACTCATTTTTTTGATCGCCGAGGAATTGATGGAATTCCCAATACTTTTGGACTTCTAAGTTTCTTTGGGGGCGAGGTTATCAAATATTTAGGGGCAGGTCGGATTTCGTCTTATCTCTTATTCTATTTAGGATTTGTTTTAGTTTTCATCTTTTTACTTTTTTACTTATTTCTTTTAGTCTTTTAGACTCTGGATTGACATTTTTGATGAAGATGAATTTGCAAATATTGATTTGATCTTCGAAGACAATTCTTCCTTGTTGGATTTTGAATTCCATTTGTGAAAATGGAAAAAAATGATTTTTTTTTTCTGTTGATAATGAATTTTGATCAAATGTATCTATTTTCTCTTCCAATTTTTCATAATCATAATCAGTAGTAAAAAGTATACCCTGGATCTTATTTATCCATCTTTTCTCGATGTCATTTTTTATCGAAGTTTCATTTCTGATTGAGGAAGAAAAAAGACTGTTTCTCC